TGTTAAAGGTTGATCAAGTTTGATGGATTCACCCTCTGAAACAAGAAGTTCTGGTCCTGGAGGTATAATATCAATAACTTCACGTCCATCCGATGCATCCACTATCGTTATTTCGTACCCCCCCTTATCTTTTCGTAGAATTTTATTTACTATACCGCTCGTTGTAGCATTATAAACATTATTATTACTCTTACTCCCGTCGGGATAAATCTGACCCCTTCCCCTGTTGCCGCCTACGTATATAGGATATTTTAAGAAATTAACATCTCTATTACTAGTGGGATCCGGGGAAAGAATCGGAAAGGTGATTTCACTATATTTCTGACCAGGAACAGGGCCTACCACAAGAATATTTTTTTTGGTGGGACGATAGCTTTGAAAAGACAGATTGCCCATCTTTTCTTTAATCTCGGGCGAAATACGATCGGCGGGGGCCAATTCAAAACCGTCCGGTAAAATAAGAACAGCCCCCACATTTAAAGCGCCTTTTTTACCATTAGCAAGAACTTGTTTTACTTGCATATCATAAGGAATTCGAACAACTGCTTCAAATACAGTATCGGGAAGTACCGTTTGTGGGACCTCAATATCCACGGGCTTATTAGCTAAATGGCAATTGGCACATACAATACGGCCTGTTGCTTCTCGCGGATTTTCATAACCCTGCTGGGCAAAAATCGGATATGCATTTGAAATGGGTGCTCGAATTATTATATATATCACGAGCAATACGGAAATGGATCGAGTAATCTCTTCCTTTAGATAAGAAAAAGCATTTCTAGTTTGCATGGTCCAATCATTGATTCTTATAATTTCTACAATAAGATTAGGTAGGTCACTGGCATAATTCCCTATCCATAATTCTGCTATTTACTGAAATAATTTCCCTAGAATATAGAAAGAATCGGGGTAAAAAGAAAATCAAAAGAAGTAAAATTTGGGATGTTTATTTTATATATATATAATAAATAAACTTTATGATTTGATCGGCGGATCTTTTTTTTTCAGTCATTCATTGAATGATAAATCACTACAAGTGAAGGAGATACACGATTTAAATAACGGAAAATCCAATATTTTAAAATTGTATCTAAAATGACTGGAAAAGTAGAAACAAGACCGGATATAATTTGATCATTCTGAATAAATCCAAAATCTTTATAGACGGAACCAAGCATTAGTTCCCAACCATGAGTCGAATGGAATCCTATACATAAATCAGTTACTAAAAGAATAGAAAAAGCTTTTATTGTGTCACTTAAGTTATATAGGAATTCTTGAACCCAAGAGTTAAGAAGAATAAGTTCTTGATTACCTAGAATAGAATAACCACTTAGAATAATGAAATAGATTATATTTGTCGAGAAGTGCAAAATTGTATAGATACGATCTTCGTTGTGCGTCTTGATCAATTGAATTGTTTCTTTGTGGATTCCGGTACGGAGGATTTGAAGACGTGTTTCCGAATATTCCTTTAGCAGTTCATCCAAGAGGAACAGTTCCTCGAATTCCATGAATTTTTTTAGAATGCTCTTTTCTTGAATGATATTCAAGAAAATTTCGGATTGCTTAGTATTCCACCAATTAGTAACCCAATATTCCATACCTTTCTTACATGTAAAAGAGATGCACCAGGGCAAAAAGACTATAGATGTGATAGATAGAAAGGGAATAGATGCTTTCTTTTTTGCCATTTTTCGTCTTTAATGAATTCATCTTCATCTCATTCGTCAACTCTATCTGATAATAATCTTTCTATCAAGCATAAGTTCTATTACAAGTCATAGAGCCCATATATAAATCATTTAATTTATTACCTTTTTTTATTTGTAATTCTTAGTCCTTGTCTTGAATTTAGAAAGAAAAAAGAAATTGAAGTTCATTTTTTTTTTTTCAAAATATTTCAATTGGTACACGCAATAACTTGGACAAATCTCCAGCTTTTTTTGCAATTTTGGGTGGATTCCAAGAATCGGCAACAGCAGTTAAGGGAATGGCCCCCTGTTCTCTGGTTTGCATATAAAGGACACCATTGCGAAGATACCTACCCTCTTTTTTATTTTCCGTTTTACTTTGTATTATGAAGGACTGAATGTCGTTCATAAGGACTCGGATAAAAATACGACGATTTTTTCCTGGAAATCCGTAACGAAAAATGCACACTATTCCTCTTTTTTTATCGAAAAGATCATAACCACTACCCACATTCCAAAAAATGGTAAGCCACAAAAACAAACTAACAAATAGACCCGCGGTTCCATAAACAGTTATCGTAGCCCCTTGTGGCAAAAAACGAATTAGCTCAGGATCAAACTCAGACGAAATGAAAGATAAAAAATTCCTATGAAGATAACTGGAGGCTGCAACCAATAAAAACCCTACTGAACCTAAAACAGTTATCGTAGCCCCTTGTGGCAAAAAACGAATTAGCTCAGGATCAAACTCAGACGAAATGAAAGATAAAAAATTCCTATGAAGATAACTGGAGGCTGCAACCAATAAAAACCCTACTGAACCTAAAAGAGTCATAAATGCCCAGAAGAAATCACGGGGTTTTCGACACCCCGTTACAAAATCTATCCGTACTTCTTCTGACTGCCACGTATCTTCTGATATCCAAGTCATATTAGATCTATACCCCCACCCTCTGTGTGTTTTTTATTATTATTAGATTAAGAAATGCAATAGAATAACAAATCCAAGCAAATGAATTGAACTTTCTTTTTCTTTGTTTACGAAGTCACTTTTATCAACCAGCACTATTTTATGGAAAATGGAAACCTTTATTTAGGAAGGTTTCCATAAATAGGAATAATTCATTCAATTACTCCCAAACCAAAAAATATATATATCAGATTTCTTCCTACCATCCGTATCTAAAAAATCTTGTTTTTTTGAAGATAAAGAAATAAAGAAGCCATTGCAATTGCCGGAAATACTAGGCCCACTAAAGGCACTAAAATAGAAGGGAAGTTTATCATAAAATGGGTACCTCGATTTAATATTTGCACCTGTTATTTTTTTTGTTATAACTAGAATTCATATATACTTAGTATAAGTATATATGAAAAATTATACTAAGTATAACTCAATATATATTGAGTATTATAGAATGAGTATAAAATAAAAAATGAAAAATGATTTTAGGATCTGCTTTCTTTTTCATTTTGAGTCAAAGGAAAGAAAGCATGGAGCTGATAGAATGAGTATAAAATAAAAAATGAAAAATGATTTTAGGATCTGCTTTCTTTTTCATTTTGAGTCAAAGGAAAGAAAGCATGGAGCTGAAATAACTCACTTAAAGTCCCCTTTAAAGTAGTACGTGGTACGATTGAATCAAACAAGCCCTTATGGAATAAATATTCTGCCGTTTGTGAACCTTCGGGTACTGCCTTATTCAACGTTTGTTCAATTACTCTTTTACCCGCAAATGCAATGTAAGCATTTGGTTCGGAAATAATGATATCCCCCAACATGCCAAAACTAGCCGTTACCCCCCCTGTAGTGGGAGATGTAAGAATTGATACATAGAATAACTTTTTATTTAGTTGATAATCATATAAAACAGAAGATATTTTAGCCATTTGCATCAAGCTAAAACTTCCTTCTTGCATACGTGCTCCTCCAGATGCACATACTAGAATAAGAGGTAAAAGTTGGTTGGTAGCATATTCGACCAACCGGGTGATTTTCTCACCTACTACGGATCCCATACTACCTCCCATAAACTCAAAATCCATAATCCCAATTGCTACGGGAATACCGTTTAATTGACCCGTACCTGTTTGAACAGCCTCGGTTAATCCTGTCGTTTTTTGATAAAAATCAATACGATCTTTATAAGGTTCCTCTTCGGAATGAAATTCAATGGGATCCACAGAAATCATGTCTTCATCCATAGGATTCCAGGTACCTGGATCAATCGAAAGTTCGATTCTATCTGAACTGCTCATTTTCAAATGATATCCACAGTATTCACAAATATTCATTTTTGATATCAAATTTTTCTTATAATTTAATCCATAACAAATTTCGCATTCAATCCACAAATGTTTGTATTTTAGAGTCTCATCGAGATCATTAGAACCGTCAGTTATATTATTTGTGCTAGTCCTCTCCCCTTCACTACTTTTTTTTCTTATCGTACTACAAATATAACTATAAAAGTAACTGTCTTTGTATTTGTCACTTTCACCTAAAATGTAATTATCAATACAAATTTGAGAACGAATATAATTTTCAATGAAACTATTAATGTTATTATTCCAATTAGATTCAGTATCATACATGTAATGATCACCATCCCTTTTAGAGCTGTTATTCAAATAGATCGAATTCGTATACCTAGAAAAAAAACTTTCTAGTTCACTTAGAAACAAATGATCATTATCAATCTCCAAAATTTGATTTTCAATAGCAAAATATATGGAATAACTGTTCCTCTTACTATCCCTAACTAAAAAACTTTTATTAGATAGAAAATTCCGGATGTTCCTCACACCTACTAAATAATCAACATTGTTGTACATACAATTCTCACTATCATTCCAACTATGAATGTTTTTATTCATATCATTTAAAATAGGGGGTTCTTTACGTACACTGGTATTTTCAATCGGACCCAACCTATCCATTGATTTACTTAACTTAAAATAATAACGAGCGAGTGGGTGGGTATTCAAAAAAATGATTCTTTTTCGTTTTCGCGAGAACCGAAGTATTATTTCATTATATATGTGTATCACTATATGTGCTGAATTTTTTTCTTTAAAAATAGAAAAAACTAAAATTATATACTGTATTTATATGCTCAATTACTTCATCTTCATTTAGTCATTATTAATTTGCCCTTTATTAATTCTATTTTCTAATGATATCTTCCACCCCTATCGATTTTTTTTTTGAATTGTTTAAATCGATAAAAAAATATATTTTTGTGCCTATATATAGAAAACAGCATTCTGTCGATGTCAACAACAAGAAAAAAAAATGAGGCATGAGCAGAACAAGGGAGCGGGGGATAAAAGAAAAAAGAATTCTATAAATCGCTATAGAAGTCATCCCCGCCCTCCTTTTTTTTATTTCTTGAATTTCGTTTGGTGATTAGGTCAAAGGTCCATAAAAAAACCTGCCCTTTTTGAAATATCCTGAACAGTTCCTGTAGGTTGAGCGCCTTGCTCAAGGAAATTTAGAATAACGGGAATATTTAAATAGGTTTGATTTTTTATTGGATCATAAAAACCCACTTTCCGAAGATCTCGTCCCTCTCTTCGGGATCGAACATCAATTGCAACGATTCGATAAACAGCTCATTGGGATAGATATAGATGAACAACACACCCCCCCCTAGAAACGTATAAGAAGTTTTCTCCTCGTACGGCTCGCTAAAATTGAAAATTATGTTTATGTATAAAATTATGATGTCAAATAGATCAATAAAATTATCAAATCAATTAGACTGGGATTTCGGTATTTTATTCTTTTTTTTCTTTACTCGCAACCTCATATCTCAAATTGGATAACTTTCAACTAACTCAAATGAAAACAAATTAGGTATTTCGGTATTTTATTCTTTTTTTTCTTTACTCGCAACCTCATATCTCAAATTGGATAACTTTCAACTAACTCAAATGAAAACAAATTAGGTATTTTATTTATTGAGTGGTCTCTACTCCCTTTTCTTGCCCGTCTTTTTTATTTTTATAATCTATTTTTTTTCTTCAGTCGACTAGAATTGGTGAGACAAATTGAAAATGGTATTTACTTGTTCCAGAATCATTTAGCGTTTCCTTGAATCATTGGGTTTAGACATTACTTCGGGATCTTTAATCGTTTAAAAAAATGGCAGCAACATACCATTTTTTCTTTATCTAAAAGAATCATACAAATAAATAGTTTTACCAATTCCTACTAAATTTTGACTCTTTTGAACCGTGCTCGAATTGGATCCTTTCAATTTCTCTATCAAAAGTATACTTACGAAGTTATTCTAACTTATTAATCTTCACTAACCTTACGAAGTTATTCTAACTTATTAATCTTCACTAACCTTAGATATTTTCCCCTGAAAAATAAATCAACTCGAGCTCCATCATGTACTATTTCCATCATCAATTCTTCTACAAGCGAGCCCCCAAACAATGGATTCTAGTGGAATAGAACAAATGATGTCGAGCCAAGAGCACCTCTGATTTCTATATACTAATACTAGAAAAAATGGCGGATGTCAGAATCCGCAGCTAATCCGAATCACGTCTTTCAAGTCGCACGTTGCTTTTTACCACATCGTTTCAAACGAAGTTTTACCATAACATTTTTTTTGGTTTCTATCCGATATTTAAGTGATTCAATTATGAAATCGTGCATAGTCATTGATTCAATCAATATATATATAATAATCTAAACTTTTTACTTCTAGGTTTTCCTTTTCTATGACTCAAAATTTAGAATTTCTAAAGTAAAGAAGTAAAAAAATGAAAATGAACTCGATATTCTATGAATAAATTTTATATTCTATTTTGATAGTTTGTAAAATAGAAAAAAACGAATTCCTTCAAAAAAAGATTCAAAAAGGTTAAAATCAAATATAGAAATCACTATCAAATAAAAATAATATAATATCTTACAATTATTCACAGTAAGATTCAAAAAGGTTAAAATCAAATATAGAAATCACTATCAAATAAAAATAATATAATATCTTACAATTATTCACAGTGATTCACAGTGATTACAATAAAAACAATTAAATAAAGTCTAATGTTTATTCTGATATACAATTTGTTTTAAAATATGTATATTTAATACGAATGCATATATATATATGCTCTGGGACGGAAGGATTCGAACCTCCGAATAGCGGGACCAAAACCCGTTGCCTTACCGCTTGGCCACGCCCCATTTTTGATTCGACATTAATAAACATTATTATTGATTGTTCGTCAATTCTAGTTCCAAAATCTTTTTATATTTTATAAAAGAAATTTGTTGCTAGGATTTTACTCTGTGTAGATAAATAAAAATCTATATCGAATTAAACTTAATTTATTGATCATTACATAGAATTCAAGTAAGATATTGGATAAAAGAAAATAAGTTTATAACTTTGAACCAAAAAAGGGATTTTTGGGATCGGATTTTTTTTTATTCATTTTTTTAGTTTTAATTCATATCTATGATTTATATTAAATTAATAAATATAAATAAATTCAATATTTCAATTATTATAGATAGAATCTAGATAATTTTTTTTTATTTTTTTTTTTGAATTAAGAATTCAATAAAGTAGAATAAATCATATATATATAACAAAAAAAGATTTTGAATTAAAAGCAAAAAATACAATTAATTTTCTTAAAGAAAAAAATTTTTATTATGATTAATATCTTTAGCTTGGTCTGTATTTATATTAACTCTGCCCCTTATTCAAGTATTTTTTTCTTGGATAAATTGCCCGAGGCCTACGCTTTTTTGAATCCTATTGTAGATATTATGCCAGTAATACCCCTATTCTTTTTTCTTTTAGCTTTTGTTTGGCAAGCCGCTGTAAGTTTTCGATGAGATCTTTAATTTGAATAATGTTCTAAAAAAATTCAGAATTTTGAAAAATTCGAACATTTTTACAATTTATAAGATCAGATAAGTCTTATAGTGTGAATATTCGATTCCAACATCGAAATTGTTTGATAGACAACAAAAATACAGACCATCTAATCATTTCCGTTTTTTTTTTCAGTAGAAAAATCCCAATTCTATTATTAGATTTGAGTCCACCACCGATATCTGGATTGTGGAAAACTTTATTAGTAATAGTAATTATGGGTAATGGTAATATAAAGTAATGATAATAACCGGCTCGACTATTAATACAAATTCATTTACAAATTTTCTTTCGATTTCCTCGAAATCACTTTATATCTGGATTGTGGAAAACTTTATTAGTAATAGTAATTATGGGTAATGGTAATATAAAGTAATGATAATAACCGGCTCGACTATTAATACAAATTCATTTACAAATTTTCTTTCGATTTCCTCGAAATCACTTTATTTCTTAGAAACTTAGTATCAAAAGAAACATACATAATCTGTAATAGAAGAGAATCTATTCTCTTTCTCGGTCGTTTTTTTAATTATCTTGGAGATTTTGAATGCTTACTTTAAAATTATTTGTTTACACAGTAGTGATATTCTTTGTTTCGCTTTTCATCTTCGGATTCTTATCTAACGACCCAGGACGTAATCCAGGGCGTGAAGAGTAAAAAAAAATACCAAATCATCGATGGAAAGAGAGGGATTCGAACCCTCGGTACAAAAATTCGTACAACGGATTAGCAATCCGACGCTTTAGTCCACTCAGCCATCTCTCCTCAATTGAAAAAATAGAATGATTGTCTTTATGTTACATCGCATAAACAAAAACACCAAAAAAGTGGGGTTTGAAAAAAACTTTTATTTATATCTTATTTGATATCTTATTTCTCCCTCTCTTTCTTTTGTATTTCTATTCATTATTATATGAATATCAAATAGAAAAGAAATAAAAAACGATCTTAATCTTATAAGATCAAAATAAAAATATCATTTTTGATCGCCCCCCTTTTTATCGTAACATATCAAAAAAAGAAAGGAACTGCGGATTTTTGTACAATCCATTTTTTTGTTATAAATAAAATGGTTTTGTTGAAATGTATCTGTAAAAAGATCTTCAGCAAAAAGAAAATACAAAAATGAAATGGACCCTCTTTTCTTTCTGAATTTCCTTATAGGTCCCCCCTACAAAACATGTCAACACTCTAATTAGCATAATACTCTGTTCCCAATTTATTAAATTATGCCTATTTTTATTATTATGACCCATTGTTCGACAAAAAATCTGTTTCAATACAATAATTGGATTGGAGCGGGTATAGTTTAGTGGTAAAAGTGCGATTCGTTCTATGGACTCCCTAATAGTTAAGGGATACCTTGTTTAATTCATATCCAGATGACATGACACAAAAACTTTATTTCCTACTTAAAGGAGTTTAATCCTTTATACCTTTGAACGAACGATTCGAGGAATAATATACATTATCGTAATTTGTATACAAGAAGAATCCATTTATTGACAAATTTCATTCGAAAATTATGAAACATAATTTTTTTGAATTGGATCAAGAATTCCAATTTTTTAAGTATAAGTAAGGGATCCATGGAATAAAGATATAGAAAGTTTATTTCTAATCGTAACTAAATCTTCCATTTTTATATTTCTTTTGTATAGGAAATATTGAAGCAAAATAGCTATTAAACGATTATTTTAGTTTACTGGAAACATCGATATATTTTTTTAGCTCGACAGAAATTGTATTCTTTTCCTAAAGATTCTCTCAAATAGAAATAGAGAACGAAGTAACTAGAAAATAGATTGTTTTAATACTCCTCTTCTATAGGGATCATCTAAAAAGCAAAGTTTTTAACATGTATTCATACAGAAAAAAGGCTGACATAGATGTTATGGGTCATTTTTTTGTTCATGTATTTTTTTTCTCTTTTAATTAATTCCGTAAAGGAGCTGAATGAAACAAAAGTTTCACGTTCGGTTTTGAATTAGAGACGTTCAAAATAATGAATGAATGTCTACTATAACCCTTAGCCTTCCAAGCTAACGATGCGGGTTCGATTCCCGCTACCCGCTTCTACCCTATTTCTCTATTTATTCTATTCGAATCTATATTTTTGTATTATAGGATAGAATGAATAGATTTTTATTAGTCAATTCGTTGATTTTTTTCTATAGATAGATAGGATATTCTTTAGAATTCTTTTTTCTTTTTTTTACTTCAAGTAAATTTTTGTATTATAGGATAGAATGAATAGATTTTTATTAGTCAATTCGTTGATTTTTTTCTATAGATAGATAGGATATTCTTTAGAATTCTTTTTTCTTTTTTTTACTTCAAGTAAATTTTTTACTTCAAGTAAAAAAAAAAGAAAAAAGAAAAGCGTCCATTGTCTA